AATCCTTCAATAAAATACTCAATATCCATAGATATTTCAACCCATCTTTTTTGATTACGAAAAAGAATTAGACATTACATTAGTTATGACAAGAATTCAATCTCTATGAATAGGAAAGAAAGAAAATAAAAAAAAAAGATCTTTTTTTTTATTGTAATTGCATTCTTTCTATTTTTTTTTTCGTTGCTATTCTTCTTTCTCAAAAGGGGACTTTAAAAAAAAAGTAAAGGATTATTTCGTTCCTGATAGTTATTTCTTTAATTGGTGGATAGGAGCATACTCTGGATCGGAATGATGGGGAGTACTGCCTGATCATTTCTACCAACTTAAAGCCCCAATTAGTATTCCTTTTATGCAGAAATGTCCCTTTGGATAATTTACATAATCTCCATTACTAATCCTTTGTGTACCTTTGTGTTCCTAATCATCCACTCATTTTTTCTCAATCCCCTGTTATGGTAATACATGTATGGTAATACATACAAATGATAGTGAAAACCTCATACAGTTGATCTTTTGAACCCGCTTCAAGCTATGATGACCAGTCAACTAATCTTGGGGTAAACAGTCTCTACTGCTTATGTTTACTTCTGCTTAACCCTTGTACATAGGAAATGAGACTCAATCTTTTTACTGCGAATTTATAAGCTGTTTTCTTTCACTCATATAACTATCTGATTTAGTTCATCAACTCGAATGATGAACAAAAAAATGAAGATATCTATTCAACTCATTCAACTTATTTCCTAGAAAGAAAGGAAAAAGAAAGGAAATAAGGAAAAGTTTATGTCTCAACGAATCGCACGTAGAGATATTGATAACACACATAGAGTTAATGGTATTTCATAACTAATCGATTGAGCAGCAGCTCGTAAACCACCTAAAAAGGAATATTTATTATTTGATCCATATCCTGACATAAGAAGTCCAATGGGAGCAATACTTGAAATGGCGATCCATAAAAAAACACCGATATTGAGATCGGCTAGAACAAGGTGATAGCCAAAAGGAATTACCGAATAACTTAGTAGAATTGATATGACTGCTATGGATGGTCCGATACTGAATAAACGAGTATCTCCTCTAGATGGAAAAAGATTCTCTTTGAAAAGTAGTTTTGTCCCATCTGCTAGAGCTTGGAGAATTCCCAAAGGGCCGGCGTATTCAGGTCCAATACGTTGTTGTATCCCTGCGGATATTTCTCTTTCTAACCACACAATTACTAGCACACCTATTGTGATTCCCAATACAAGAGTCAAAATAGGGATAAGCATCCATATGATCCCATAGACCTCTTTTAAGGATTCCAATCTGGAAAAAGAATTGATATCTTGTACTTCTGTTGTATCAATTATCATTTCAACGATCAACTTCTCCCATAATGATATCTATACTACCTAGTATCGTCATAATATCAGCCAATTTCATTCTTTTAACTAACTGAGGAAGAATTTGCAAATTGATAAAACCCGGTGGGCGAATTTTCCATCTCCAAGGAAAAACACTTTGATCTCCTATCAGAAAAATTCCCAATTCCCCCTTTGGGGCTTCGACTCTCACATAAAGTTCTTGTTTCGACAATTCAAAAGTAGGAGAAGGTTTTTTACTAATGAATCGATATTCAAAATCATTCCATTCGGGATTCCTTACTTTATCAAAGCATCGGATTTCTAAATTCTCATAGGGCCCTCCCGGAATTCCTTCCAAAGCCTGTTGAATAATTTTTATGGATTCCGTCATTTCATTGATTCGTATTAAATAACGAGCTAATGAATCTCCTTCTTTTTGCCATTGGACTTCCCAATCAAATTCGTCATAACACTCATAATGATCAACTTTACGAAGATCCCATTGGATTCCGGAAGCTCGTAGCATTGGTCCTGATAAACCCCAATTTATTGCTTCCTCTCCACCAATAATGCCTACTCCCTCAACTCGTTCTAAAAAAATAGGATTCCGCGTAATAAGTTTTTGATATTCAGCAACCCCTGTTAAAAAATAATCGCAGAAATCCAAACATTTATCTATCCAGCCATGAGGTAGATCAGCAGCTACTCCTCCGATACGAAAATAATTATGCATCATTCTCATACCGGTGGCAGCTTCGAATAGATCATATACTAATTCTCTTTCTCTGAAAATATAGAAGAAAGGGGTCTGTGCACCAATATCTGCCATAAAAGGGCCAAGCCATAACAAATGAGAAGCTATACGACTCAACTCCAACATAATTACTCTGATATAGCTGGCTCTTTTAGGTACTTGAATATTTCCTAACTGTTCTGGTGCATTTACGGTTATTGCTTCTGTGAACATAGTAGCTAAATAATCCCAACGTGTTACATAAGGCAGATATTGTATAATTGTTCGATTTTCCGCAATTTTTTCCATTCCTCTGTGTAAATAACCCAATATTGGTTCACAGTCAATAACATCTTCACCATCTAGAGTAATGATGAGTCGAAGAACACCATGCATTGATGGATGGTGAGGACCCATATTTACTATCATGAGGTCTTTTCTTGTAGTTGGTACATTCATAGGTTTTTCCTCGATTCATTCTTCCATCAATTGCTGAAAACGAAAAGAAATTCATCAAAATTCAAGATCTAATAAATCAAATAATTAAAGCTCTTCAAATTAATGAGTTTTTGGCTCTCGAATATCCAACTGAACAATTAATTCTTTATAACGTACTCTATTTTTCTTTGACAAATAAGCCAGTAGCCGTTGACGTTTTCCCAGAATTTTCCGTAGACCTCTCTGAGATAAATAGTCTTTTCTATGGAATTCCAAATGTGAAGTCAGTCTTCGTATCTTATTGGTGAAACTGAATACTTGAAATTCAACAGATCCCCTGTTTTCTTCTTGCGAAATAACTGAGATGAATGGATTTTTTACCATAAAATGAAATCTTCTCCCCCTTTTCTTTGTTAAAGATATTAATTTTACCGATCAGTAATAATAATCCCAGCCATTTGAATCTGGTATACTAAATTTCGTTATGAACTCCTAAGAGAATAATTTAGACCTAAAATAATAAAATTCTGTTGATTCATTTATAGATCTAATTGATACGTCATTGAATTAGTATCATGTATCAGAATGGAATGTAAGACAACGCATGTGTGCATCTGTTTGCTTTCATATACCAGATATGGTACAGGATATATATAGGAAAAATGTCCCATCACCATAATTTTGAATTATGGATACATATGTATCCTTACCATACTGAAACGACTGCCATTATTGGTATCAAACCAATAGCGATTCATACAAGCTAAATCTTCTAATCGATAATTGGGCCAAAGGAAGAATTTCAATTTAATCAATTTCTTTTTATCTCTATCAAGATCTTTGCTCTCATCCAAAAATTGACTACAGTTTTTTACGTTATTTACATTGCAAAATACTGGATTTCTGTCTATACCATTCCTATTCTTTGAATTGAAACAAATTAGAATTCTCAATTCTCTACGACCTCTAGGCGATAAAATATTTTCAGGAACAAGCAAATCATAATTCTTTTTGTCGCTATTTCCAGTTATCCTTTGATGTCTTGCAATGGATTTCTCAAAATTCTTCTTATCAACATATCTTTTTTCTTGGCATTTTTGATTAGTTTGATACTTAGTCTTATGAACCAATGAAATACTTATGGTTTGATACATAATAAATTGTCCATCATTTTTTACAGACAGACGCACTGGTTCGATAATCAATATCCCCTTTTTCATCAATTCTGTAAGAGTTAAATCTTTCTCAATCAGCATTATATCCAGACTCATTTCTCCCCTTTGAATAGAGGATATAGCAATTTCTCTTGGATTTATCAGTCTAAGCAGGAGACAATATACCTTGATATTATTGATGATTTTTTTATTTAAAAAAGAATCCCATCTCAATTGAAAAAGCAAATATCTTTTTAGGAAGAAATCGAGTTCTGCTTCCGTATTGCTTTTGTATTGCTTTTTCTTTTTACGTTTTTTTATGTCTGATCCTGCATAATCTTCTTCAACACCCTTTTCTTGGTTTGAGAGAACTGACCCACGATCCCCTTGGACTGTGGGTTCTTTTTCTTCTTGATTTCGATTCTCTAATTCAAGAGATTTTTTTTCATTCGATGATATAAAAGGATTCCTTTTTTGTTTTTGTTTTCTGTTGATATTGATGTTTTTATTTTCACTAACATTTTCAGTTCCAGTAAAATTTAAAAGAAGTAATTTGATCGGTATGACCCATGGTTTCATTTTATATGCATTATAAAGTAGCACAAATTCTGGGAAGAACCAAAGTTCCAAATTCGATATAGGACGACTTAGTATTTCTTCATTCATTCCCATCCAATCAAATCTTTTTTGATTGGATGATTTGATTTCTTGATGAATTGTGAGATAAAAAGGGCTTTTCTTATCAATTTTATCAATTATTTGATAATTACTAGTCTTAGTGTTTTTATTACTGTTGGTACCAGTATCGATATTGATCCATGCCTCAATATCGACCTTCTTTCTAAGACAAAAATGGAGAATTCTACAATCAAAATATTTTCTATCCGGGCTTTTCGCCATATCCATAATATCAGCTTCGCCTAGATAATTATGGATAAGGATATCGCCCAGCATATCAAATAATTTGTGTTTATGTGTGTTGTAATTATAAGAAATCTCTTGGTTATTATTTACTTTTAATGGCGATCCATAAATAGATAAGTTCTTCTTATCTTGATAATTAATAGATTTATATGATAAAAGATCATATCTATAGTGTTTTTTAAAATTATCGTTTTGATTTGGTAATGAGTCTACTTCATAATCATTTTCTTTTTCGTAATGGTCTTTTTCATATGAATCCCATTTGTTTAAATCTTTATTTTGAGCCATACAATGTTGATTAACTCTATTTCGCCATTTTTGTGGTACTAATCTAGACCATCTAATCTGAGATAAATCGTATTGATAATGACCCCTTAACCAGTTTTTCCAGTGATTCATTCCAGAATTCAAAAGTTTCTTATGTCTTAATTCGGAATGAGATATTCCTTGTGTTCCAAAATAATCCTTTATTTCATTCTTAAGAAAAAGAGATGTTCCGTGATATTGAAGAACAGATCTTAACTTATACAAGTTAATAACTTGGGTTTGTGATAATTTGTAAAACACATATGCTTGTGACAAGGAGGATAAGTCACAAAAAATCTGTAAATTCTTATTACTATTTCGAATATTAGAAAGTGACTTTATAAAGCGAATTGTATTTTTATTTGTTTTATCAATTCTTTCTTGATTTGCTTCATTATTGTAAATGTATTTATCAATAAGTTTTTTTGTTGATTCAAGAAAAAGCTGTGCATTGATCCTCGGAATATTAATGATACATCGAAGGATATCTATGTATATCTTTTCAATGAAAAATTTTATAAAATAATGCCATTTACGAATTAATCGAGTATTTCTTCTTTTTAATATCTGCCAAATATTTTTGGGGGATTCTAATCTTTTAGCATTATTACTTTTTTTGTTAGGACTAATATTTATCTCTGGAGTTAGAAATTCCTTTGTCTTTTCTTTTGTAATTTTTTCTATTTGATTTCTGATTGTGCTTGTTCTATCAGTCAGATCTTTCATTTTTTTTTCTGTCAGTGAATAATTTGTCCAATCCATAGATCGAATTTGAATAGATGATTCATGAATCATCTGATTATTATTACTGATTATCAAATCTTTTTCTTTTTTAGTTTCACTCGATTCATCTACTTCTCTCAATCCAAATAATAGAATTGGATTTTTTTTTGAGAGTTCTTTTATTCTTGTTTTTATAAATAGAATGCTTTTGATAACCCATTCTTTTGTTTCGTTTGCGATCGTTAGAAACACATTTGTTCTTTCTTTTAAAACTCTTAGAACTAGAAAACAATTCTTTTTCCATTTTCTAATTTTTTTTCCGAGTTCTTTAAAAATAGGTTCAAAAAAGGAAGGTCGTTTTCGGGGAGAACCAAAAGGTAGTTCAGCTTCCATTCCCCAAACTGTTAAAAAACAAAAATCATCCTTTTGCCCTTGCTTTTTCATTGGATCTCTATGAGGAGATCGTAGCTTAGATCTGTGCCAAGGTTTTAGACAGAAAGGAAATAGGATTTTTATCTGAATACCGTCTGTTAACCAGTTTTTCGGAAATTCTGTTTCTGATAATTGAACACCATTATAGGTGCATTTAACATGCATTTCTCTATTCCAACCCTTTAAATCTTCGGACCACTCGGGAAATTGAAATAATAACATACGACCGATATTTTTAGATATTATCAATGAAGGTAATATAACATATCTTCTAAGAATTGATTGAGTTACTAATACGGAACCCCTTATTACTTGAGCAAATACAATGCTATCCCAGGCTTCCGCTATTTCTATCCGTGTTTTCTCCTCTCTTTTGTCCTCTTCGTTTTTGTCCTCCTCTTTTTTATCCCTTTCTTTTGTCTCTTCCTTCGCATAATCCGAAATTTGAAATTCTGTGTTTTTCCCCATCCAATTTATAAAAATGAGTTTCATCAGTCCGGAGATATCAAAAGAAAAAAAGGGTGGTTTGTCTATTCTGTCCAAAAAAAGGGGGGAATGTATATTTGCTTGAAATAGTTCCAAAATAGTAGTTTTACGTCTTTGAGCGCGCATGGAGCCTTTGATTATGTCTCGACGAAAATCCGATTGTTGCGAATAACGTATTAAAGCCACTTCGTCTGCTTGATCAGGATTATTAGTCTCTTTGGTATTAGTATAAGTATCGGTATTCTGTTGATTATCAGTAAAAATCACTACACGTTTGGCTTTTCTTGAACGAATCTGATGATCCTCCGCCATGTCTTCTTCATTTTCTCTCTCCTGTTGTTCTAAATCGTCGATTAATTTGTATGACCATCGAGGGATTTTTTTACTGATTTCTTTTATTACAATAGATTTTTTTCTAATTGTTTGATCGTTGGGATCAGTTATAACTGCATCGAATAAAAATTTGAAAAATTTTACTTGATCTTTTGAATCAATTCTTCCTTGTTCTGGAAATAAAAAAAGCCCTTTCAAATTGAAATTCGATGTTGATTCTCCAGAAAATTCACCGATTAAGTTCAAAAAATGACCAATTTCTGTTGATAATGATTTTCTATCAAACGTATCCATTTTCTGTTCAAATTCTGGATAATTAGTAACAAGAAGGATACTATGGATCTTGTTTATCCAAACATTTTCTATGAAATTTCCTATGGAAGTTTCACTTATGATTGAAGGTGAAAAAAAAAAATGGATTGTTCCACGATAGGGCCCATTCAAGAAAGGATCATATTTTTTAGGCAAGTATTCTTTTTGAGTCTCATCATTACACAATCTAGTCCTTTTTGCGAGTACATCCAGAGCAAGAGATCCCTTGTCTAGAGCTTCTATTCTATTTACAAACTCATTGCTTAGATTTTTTTCTTTTTGTTCATTGGTATAAATCCAATTATTATAC